ATACGCTTTTTTGATATAGAAGTACGTTTTTTTGGAACTGCCATTTTAAAATTAAGAGGTTACTCGTTGTTATAGTTGGATGTGAAAGACATCTATTGGTCAAAACGAATCTATTCGTTATCTAGTTATTCTATAGATAGATTCTATTATCTTAAAAAAAAAAATAATAATAAAAATATAGATTAAGAGATATACAAAAATTCTAAAAAGGCTTACTCGAAAAAGAGCATGGTATGTCATTTTTTTAAACAAAAATTTTTCTATATATAATATTTGTAAGAAAGACGCATTTTATTGATTAGTATCTTTCTTTGTTGTTCTTTATGATTCACATCCATATCTCTAGAATTCGCTGTTGTACTATAGAAAGAAAATTTAGTGGAACAAAGGATTTAAAAAAGAACTTCTATTTAGAACTCTGTGCATTTTTGTATTCGACTTTTCAGTTATACAGAATAAAATACACCAAAGATTTTAAGAATCCCATTCCCATTGACTAAAGAAAACTAGTAATTAAATGAATTAATCTGTTAAAAGATACATGATTTGATAAAATAAATCTTAGTGATTTTTTTTAAGCCCTTTCCTTTCAATAATCAATAAATAGAAAAATAGATCTTATCTAATAAATCTTAGAAATAATGTCAGATATTATAGCATTTCCTATAAATATTTTTTAGAAAAATGGAAAAGAATCAAAAAATTTGATAATGAAACCCATTAATGATTTGGAATAAACTAACTAAAAAGCGAGTTCTTATTGCATTAGTACAACCTTTTACCTTTGTTAATCCTATGAATCATATTGATTCATATCATAATAAAGTACTCTTTTTAGTGTCATTTTTTATCCTTACTTTATGAATCTAAAGTGCTCTAATACTAATAATAATTTTCATTTTTGGTATTAAAAAAAATCCTAGTTAATAACTAAATATTCGCTTTATGAGCAAGTTGGTCATATCAGTTACCCAACTGTAACTTTCTTTATTTGAATATTTGAAGGATTTTGGAAAGACTCAGAATAAGTAAGAATATATAAAATTCGAAAATTCTCTTTAAGTTAGTACATCTCTTGATTTTTTTTATTGACTCCTTTTGAAATTGAAAGGAGGTAGGATCCCGTAAATCGGAAATAATTAATTAAGAATAAAAAACTTTTTTTATGGAACAGACATATCAATATGCGTGGATAATACCTTTCTTTCCACTTCCAGTTCCTATGTTAATAGGAGTGGGACTTATTCTTTTTCCGTCGGCAACAAAAAGCCTTCGCCGTATGTGGGCTTTTCAAAGTGTTTTATTGTTAAGTATAGTCATTACTTTTTCGATCAATCTGTCTATTCAACAAATTTATGGCAGTTCTATCTATCAATATGTATGGTCTTGGACCATCAATAATGATTTTTCTTTTGAATTCGGTTACTTGATCGACCCACTTACTTCTATTATGTCAATATTAATCACTACTATTGGAATTATGGTTCTTGTTTATAGTGATAATTATATGTCTTATGATCAAGGATATTTAAGATTTTTCGCTTATATGAGTTTTTTCAGTACTTCTATGTTAGGATTAGTTACTAGTTCTAATTTGATACAAATTTATATTTTTTGGGAATTGGTCGGAATGTGTTCGTATCTATTAATAGGGTTTTGGTTCACACGGCCTGTTGCGGCAAATGCTTGCCAAAAGGCATTTGTAACTAATCGTGTTGGGGATTTTGGTTTATTATTGGGAATTTTAGGTTTTTATTGGATAACAGGGAGTTTCGAATTTCGAGATTTATTCAAAATATTCAATAACTTGATTTCTAATAATAATAATGAAGTGAATTTTTTATTTGTTACTTTGTGTGCCGGTCTTTTATTTGCCGGTGCGGTTGCTAAATCGGCACAATTTCCCCTTCATGTATGGTTGCCGGATGCCATGGAGGGGCCTACTCCTATTTCGGCTCTTATACATGCTGCTACTATGGTAGCCGCGGGCATTTTTCTTGTAGCTCGGCTTATTCCTCTTTTCATCGTCATCCCTCACATAATGAATTTCATCTCTTTGGTAGGAATAATAACAATATTATTCGGAGCTACTTTTGCCCTAGCTCAAAAAGACATTAAGAGAGGTTTAGCCTATTCCACAATGTCTCAATTAGGTTATATGATGTTAGCTCTAGGTATGGGGTCTTATCGAAGTGCTTTATTTCATTTGATTACTCATGCTTATTCAAAAGCATTGTTGTTTTTAGGATCTGGATCCGTTATTCATTCAATGGAAACTCTTGTTGGATATTCTCCAAATAAAAGTCAGAATATGGTTTTTATGGGAGGTTTAACAAAGCATGTTCCAATTACCAAAAAAGCCTTTTTAGTAGGTACACTTTCTCTTTGTGGTATTCCGCCTCTTGCTTGTTTTTGGTCCAAAGATGAAATTCTTAATGATACTTGGTTGTATTCACCAATTTTTGCAATAATACCTTGGTTTACTGCGGGATTAACCGCA